AGCAAATCTACAAATACTAAGATAATAAATACTAGAAATAAAGGCTTTCTACATATACATATATCGTCCAAAACAACGATTTTTATCAGCTGTAGCAAAGAATGAAACTTCATAGAAGTCAAAATATGAAGAAATCAATATGTCTAGATACCCCCTTTTCTATGGATAAAAGATCTAATTGATAAAGGAAGCATCGTAAGGATCCATTAACGCGGTTTTGAACCGATACAATAAAAACTGCTTACTTATCTCATGATAGAAAAGTCAGGAATCCACTTATGTAATAAAGTGGATCCCCCGATATTTTGAGCAGCGGTGTAGTATCAAATCCCAAAGATAGAAAGTATTTTATCTTTACTTTATAAATAAGAAAGAAAAGACTTTTTCCAAGATTCTATAGAAATGGATATATTATAAAGTATATGATATATAAAATCGAGATAGTTACTTTTCAGAAAATTATAATGAGGGTGTTAATGCCGATTCTTTATTCCCTTTTCTGAAGGTAGGAGAAAAGATAAAACTTAAAAAAAGATGAAATTCTTTATTAGTCAAAATTCAAGTTTGAAACTTATGTAAATAACTTCTTTTTTTCTTTTAGTTAACTTCAAGATAATAGAACAAAAAAAGAATTTACTGCTGAGCCGTATGAGTCAGGAAATTCTCAAGTACGGTTCTAAGGAAAGGAATTTATTCACCTATTCCGACCGAGGAGAACAGGCCATTCGACAGGGAGACTCGGAAGTTGCGGAGTCTTGGTTTAATCAAGCCGCTGAATATTGGAAACAAGCTATAGCCCTAACCCCCGGTAATTATATTGAAGCCCAAAATTGGTTGAAGATCACAGGACGTTTTGAATAAGAACACCCTGTTTATTTCTTTTTTTTTTCTTATATTTTCTTATTCAATTATATCTATCTATCTATAATTCTATCTATATAGATAGATAGATATCTATAGTTATAAATTTTTGTTTGTTGTCCCCATTAATCAAATTAAAAACTCATTTCTATAGGAACGACCAATCACAGAAATTAATTATATCCCTTTAAAATTGTTAGATTTCGTCTAGTATTTCATAGAGATAAACGATATGTGGATACAGTAGAGAATTTTCTCCTTTTTCTGCTATTCAAACTAATATTCAATGAAATTAATAAAAGAAAATAGACCTTTCGAAAAAAAAAAAGAAATAAAATACCGGTATATTATATTGCCTGGGAGATTGCCTAATAATGAATGCTAATGAATGCTAATGACTGCTCACGGGATTTGAAATAGAGTAAGTACATAATAATACTTTTTCTCTATAAAAAAGGTAAAATTAGTTCTATCTAGGAACTTCTGAAAAAAATATGAATACATTAGATTAGGCTGCACAAAAAATTATTTAACTTCCATTCAAAGTTCGCAAAAAAGGTCTTAGAAGATTAAAAAGGTCCGTTGAGCGCCCCACTGTTATGTCATAATAGATTCGAACACTTGCCCCGGATTGACTTCGAGATCATAATTGTTCTAGTGAATAACTAAAGAAAATAGATTAAATTAAAGAAAATATAAAATAGATAGCTGTGAGATAGAAGAGAACAAAACTCAATAGAAACATCTCTAATAAGTTCACAAATTCTGTTTTATGTTGGCAGGTCTCTTTGTATGTGTTGTCTGGAAAGAGGAGGACTCAATGATTATTCGTTCACCGGAACCAGAAGTGAAAATTTTGGTAGATAGAGATCCCATAAAAACTTCTTTCGAGGAATGGGCAAAACCAGGTCATTTCTCAAGAACAATAGCTAAGGGACCTGATACTACTACTTGGATCTGGAACCTACATGCTGACGCTCATGATTTTGATAGCCATACTAATGATTTAGAGGAGATTTCCCGAAAAGTTTTTAGTGCCCATTTCGGCCAACTCTCTATCATCTTTCTTTGGCTGAGTGGCATGTATTTTCATGGTGCTCGTTTTTCCAATTATGAGGCATGGTTAAGTGATCCTACTCACATTAGGCCTAGTGCTCAGGTGGTTTGGCCAATAGTGGGCCAAGAAATATTGAATGGTGATGTAGGGGGAGGGTTCCGAGGAATACAAATAACCTCCGGTTTTTTTCAGATTTGGAGAGCATCTGGAATAACTAGTGAATTACAACTGTATTGTACCGCAATTGGTGCATTGGTCTTTGCAGCCTTAATGCTTTTTGCTGGTTGGTTTCATTATCACAAAGCTGCTCCAAAATTGGCTTGGTTCCAAGATGTAGAATCTATGTTGAATCACCATTTGACAGGGCTCCTGGGGTTGGGATCTCTTTCTTGGGCAGGACATCAAATACATGTATCTTTACCAATTAACCAATTTCTAAATGCTGCAGTAGATCCCAAAGAGATTCCACTTCCTCATGAATTTATCTTGAATCGGGATCTTTTGGCTCAACTTTATCCGAGTTTTGCCGAGGGAGCAACCCCCTTTTTCACCTTGAATTGGTCAAAATACGCAGAATTTCTG